CCCCTTTTCTGATGAATCATATGGTTTTATTATTTCATTGCCCAATAAGGTTATCAAATGAAGTGTAATTACAATTGAAACAATAGAAAAAGAAATATGAGTTAATAGATGCTCTAAAGTTGAAAATATCATAAAAATGAAAAAGGGCGGGGGGGATCCCCTATATTAATTAAGAAAAAGAAATGGGAATTTTTTTTTATTATAGGATCTATTGGATATCTTTTAGAAGATGGCATGCCGCCACTCGGACTCGAACCGAGATGCTCTAGCACTGCTTCCTAAGAGCAGCGTGTCTACCGATTTCACCATAGCGGCTTGCTCGAACTCATAATAGCCTATTTATATTCAATCGTCGAGATCGAGATTGAACAAGTCAATTCAACCAAATCAGTTTTTTTAGTAAAGATTCAATTAGTAAATGATAAAAAAATGAGTTCAAAAGTCAATTTGAAGGTTCATTAGTTTCATTTTATTTAATTTTATTTACTTTTTTTGTCATTCTTTATGGTTTATCTAATTTCATAAATTGAAAAAAAAAAATTTTTCAATGAATTGAAAATATGTCTATTTTAGATTACTCCAAATTGACACATTTTTTGTACAAAATAGTGCACAAATTAAGTTCTTTTTTTGATTGGACTGAAAATTGGAGATATCGATATATAGAAAACTCATTACATATCCATATCGTAAATAAATTAACATATAATAAATAAATTAAGAAATAAATAAATATAAATTAAGTAATAAATAAATTAAGAAGTCAGAAAGTTATTCAAAAATTTTTAACACGGAATGAATTAGTTTCAACACGTCATTAATTTGAACTAAAAATCTTATATCTGGCCTTCCCGAAAAACAGAAAAATTTTTCATTCTTGTAATTGTAAAGGTCGATGGGGAAAAGAAGACTCCCCACCACCAAAATTTGAGTGAAAATATACTAAAAAGAAAGAAAAAATTTTGTATTTTTTTCTTGATTCTTCTTTTTTCCGAAAACAGAAGAATTCTTTTCTAAAATGAAGGGTCTATTTCATATTGATTAGAATAGGGACTGCCAATTGTTCATTTTAGATTAACTTTGATATTAACAAATTACTGAGACTTTTTTTTTTTTTTTTTTTTTTTTAGTAAAATCCATTCTGATTATTCCGATATTTTAGGACTTATATTTTAGGACTTATTTGTTTGTCGTACAAAAAAACTTTTTGAATTACCGGTAGAAAGAGATTTCCCTAATGACAAAGCTTTTAACGACGCCCCATATCCTTTCCTTTTCCAAATATTTTTACGAATACGCTTTTTTGATATCGAAGTACGTTTTTTTGGAACTGCCATTTAAAAGTTACTCGTTGTTATAGTTGGATGTGAAAGACATCTATTGTTCAAAACGAATTCTTTTTTCTTATTCATTATCTATATCTATTTTTTGTCTAAATAAGATTCTTTTCATAAAAAAGAAATTTAGATTTAGATATGTCAAAGATCGGTGAAAATTTTATAAAAAATGACTCAAAATAACAAAATTTTGATTCCATACGCTATTAGTAAATCCAAACATTTTGGTTTGGAACTTTTAGTTCTCGTTGTTTATCTCTCAAAGTTATCTCTTTATAATCTACTAAATCAAACTTAATAAAATCAATAAAGAACCTAAAAGACCCTTATTTTACTCATTCTATACTTTATTTACATAGAATAAAATCCCTCAAAGGATTATAAACTTTTGACTGAAAAATTGAGTCTTTTTTTAGTCAAACTTGAGAAAACAATAAACCTTCAATTTGAAAATTTGAACGAGACTATTAATAAATCTGTTAAAGGATACGTGGTTTCATAAAAAATATCTCAGTCATTTTTTATTCTTTATCGATCAAAAAAGTTCATTTTAGATCTATAATCTTCTAAACTTTACTAATAACTTTACTAATAAATTGTTTTGATTGAAAAGCAATCCCATAATGAATTAGTTAATGAGTTGGAATAAACTAACTAAAATCAAGGTTTTTTTTCATTAGACCGATGCTCTTAGTTAATCATATAATTCATATCAGGATAAAGTACTCTTTTTAGCTTAAATTTAGATCCTTGCTCTATTGTTATTTTACTATTATCAGTATTCGTTTTTATATGTCACTTGGGCATATAAGTTGACCAATTATAACTTCTTTTTTTTTTTTTTTTTGAACGATTTTAAAAAGACTCAGAATAAATACTAATATAAAATGATTCAATAAGTTAGTGCATATCTTGATTTTTTATTAACTTTTTTCGAAATAGGCAAGATCCGGTGAATCGGAAACAATTAATTAAGAATAAAAATTTTTTTTATGGAACAGACATATCAATATGCGTGGATAATACCTTTTCTTCCACTTCCAGTTCCTATGTTAATAGGGCTAGGACTTCTTCTTTTCCCGACGGCAACAAAGAGTCTTCGTCGTATGTGGGCTTTTCAGAGTGTTTTATTGTTAAGTATAGTCATGATTTTTTCTATCAAT